GTTCCCGTAGTTGAGAACAACAATGGCTTTTCAAGCCGTAGTCCTTGGGGCGAATCCAAGCGGGAATATATGACTTATTTTGTAATGTTTCTTAGTGTGGGGTTTATGTTAGGGGTTTTGGCTGTGGCATCTAATCCTTCTCCATATTATGGGGTAGTTGGGTTGGTGTTGGCGTCTGTGATGGGATGTGGATGGTTGGTAAGTTTGGGAGTTTCTTTTGTTTCTTTGGTTTTGTTTATGATTTATTTGGGGGGTATGTTAGTTGTTTTTGTTTATTCTGTATCTTTAGCAGCTGATCCTTTTCCTGAGGCCTGGGGGAGTTGGCGAGTAATGGGGTATGGGCTGGGATTTGTTTTGGTGGTTTGTGTGGGGGTGGTTATAGGGGGGCTTGTTGAGTTTTGAAAGGTTGGGGTTGTTACTGTTGATAGTGGTGGGGTGTCTTTTGTTCGGTTGGATTTTAGTGGGGTGGCGATGTTATATTCGAATGGGGTGGGGCTGTTTTTAGTAGGAGGGTGGGGTTTGTTGCTGGCTTTGTTTGTGGTGCTTGAGCTTGTGCGAGGGTTGTCTCGGGGGGCTATTCGGGCAGTTTAGGGGTTTCAGAAGGTAGTTTATTCTAAAATATCAGCTTTGGGAGCTGGAGATAGAGGTTTAAGTCCTTTCTTTCTGAATTACTCTAAGAAGGGTGCGGCCTTCAGTTTTTGGTTTACAAGACCAATGTTTTTCATAAACTATTAGAGTATTTAGTGGTTGAGCATTTTGTTTTCTAAGGTTCCGATTATGGGGAAGAGAATTAGTAGGATGCTGAAGTAGGAGATGGATGCGATTTGTCCGATGATGATGAATGGTTGTTCTACTGGCTGGCTTCCAATTCAGGTTAGAATGAGGAGGTTAGCGATTAAAAGTCAGAAGAGAATTTGGGAAAAGGGGCGGAATGTTATGGTTCGTTGTTTTGATTTGTGGAGGAAGGGGATTAGGAGTAGGATGAGAACGGATGCTGCTAATGCTAAAACACCTCCGAGTTTGTTTGGGATAGAGCGTAGAATAGCGTAAGCAAATAGGAAGTATCATTCTGGCTTGATGTGGGGTGGGGTGACTAGTGGGTTTGCTGGGGTGAAGTTTTCTGGGTCGCCTAGGAGGTTTGGGGAGAATAGGGCTAGTATGAGAAGAGGGGTAAGTATTAATGCAAGGCCTAGGAGGTCTTTGAGGGAGTAGTAGGGGTGGAATGGGATTTTGTCAGAGTTGGATGGGATACCCAGTGGGTTGTTTGAACCTGATTCATGTAGAAATGTGAGATGGATAATTGTAATTCCTGCGATGATAAAGGGGAGTAGGAAGTGTAAGGCAAAGAATCGAGTGAGAGTGGGGTTGTCGACTGAGAATCCTCCTCAGGCTCATTCTACTAGGGTCTGTCCGATGTAAGGAATTGCTGAGAATAGGTTGGTGATGACTGTTGCTCCTCAAAAGGATATCTGTCCTCATGGAAGAACGTAGCCTACAAAGGCTGTTGCTATGAGTGTAAGTAGGAGGATTACTCCTGTATTTCAGGTTTCTTTATACAGGTAGGAGCCATAGTAGAGGCCGCGTCCGATGTGGAGGTAAATGCAGATAAAGAAGAACGAGGCGCCATTTGCATGAAGGTTTCGGATAAGTCAGCCGTATTGTACGTTTCGGCATGTATGGGCCACGGAGGAGAAGGCGAGGGAGGTATCTGCGGTGTAGTGTATTGCTAGTAGAAGACCGGTGAGGATTTGAGTGGCTAGGCATATTGCTAGGAGGGAACCAAAGTTTCATCAGGCGGAAATATTTGGTGGAGTGGGAAGGTCAATTAGGGAGTTGTTGATTAGTTTTAGGAGGGGGTGTGATTTTCGGATGTTGGGTGCCATTAGGTTATTTTTGTATGAGTAGCAGGGCTACTAAGATTGTGAGTGCAATAGATCCTAGGTAGGGTTTGATTAGGCCTGTGTGGAGTATGGTTGAGAGCTTGCTTATGGTGAGGTTGAGATTTGCGAGTCCTTCGGGACCGATTTTTTTGTATCATGTTAGGTCAATTAGGCTGGAGGCAATTTTTTGTCCTGTGTTGAGGAGGATTATGGGGCTAGTTCGGTGTGTTAGGAGATTAAAGTAGCCTAATGAGGAAGAGAAGTTTGTGATTTGGTTTTGTTTTGGGTGGGTGAGTATGTATGTTGTATTAAGAATTTCCAGTGCTAGGATAAATCCTAGAGCTGTGGCAATGATGGCAGCGATTTTTGTGGTGAGGGGTATGGTTATGGGGGGTGTTTTTGTGGGTAGAATGAGGGTTGAGATTAGTAAGCCTGCTATGATGCTGCCTAGGGCTAGTCGGATAATTGGTGTGATTGCTGAAGTTGTGTTTTCGTTAATTGGGGCGATTGTTGGTGAGCGATTGTGGCCTGTTTGGACTAATAGGGTCATGCGGAGGCTGTAGGTTGCGGTTAGGGAGGTAGCGATTAGAGTAAGTAGTAGGGCTCAGGTGTTGATGTAGGAGGTGTTTAGGTTTTCGATGATTAGGTCTTTGGAATAAAAGCCCGCTAGGAAGGGGGTTCCTATCAGGGCTAGGTTGCCGATGGTTAGGCAGGAGGTGGTTATTGGGAGAGTTTTTTGTAGGTATCCTATTTTGCGAATGTCTTGTTCTCCATTTAGGCTATGGATAATTAAGCCGGAGCATAGGAATAATATTGCTTTGAAGAATGCATGGGTTGAAATGTGGAGGAAGGCTAGTTGTGGGAGGTCTAGTCCGATTGTAACTATTATTAGGCCTAGTTGACTTGAGGTGGAGAAGGCAATGATTTTTTTAATGTCGTTTTGGGTTAGGGCGCAGATAGCAGCGAATAGGGTTGATAGGGCACCTAGACATAGGCATGTAGTTAAGGCTGTTTTGTTAGAGGATAGGAAGGGGTGGGTTCGGATGAGTAAGAAGATTCCGGCTACGACCATTGTGCTTGAGTGGAGTAGGGCGGATACTGGGGTAGGACCTTCCATTGCTGCTGGCAGTCACGGGTGGAGGCCGAATTGTGCTGATTTTCCTGTGGCTGCGAGGATTAAGCCTAGGAGGGGGAGGGTGGGTGTTTGGTGTGGGTGTGTAATTTGTTGGATTTCTCAAGTGTTTATTGTGGAAGCTAGTCATGCCATGCTTAGGATGAGGCCAATATCTCCGATTCGGTTGTAAATTATGGCCTGTAGTGCGGCTGTGTTGGCTTCGGCTCGTCCTTGTCATCAGCCGATGAGGAGGAATGATATGATTCCTACTCCTTCCCAGCCTACGAATAGGAGGAATATGTTGTTGGCGATGGTTAGTGTGAGTATTGCGACAAGGAAGATGAGGAGGTAGGTAAAGAATTTTGTGATGAATGGTTCGGATGCTATGTATCAGGTTGAGAATTCTAGAATAGATCAAGTGACGAATAATGCGATTGGGAAAAATACTATGGAGTATAGGTCTATTTTCATGGTTAGTGGAATTTTGAAGTTTGGGGTGAGTTGTCATTCTCAATAAGTGATGATGCTTTCTGCTCCTGAGTAAATGAAGATTATTATTGGGGTGAGGCTAATTAGAAAGGTGATTTTAACGGTTTTTGAAATGGAAGGGGGGGAATTTTTGAGTTTTAGTAGGGGTGGGAGAATGATTGGGGTGAGGAGGGTAAGGAGAGTTAGGGGCATGAGGGTGCTAAGAAGGATCATATTTATTACTTTTACTTGGAGTTGCACCAAGATGAATGGCTCCTAAGGCCAGTGGATTACTTTTATCCTTTAAAAGTTAAGGGGGCCGAGGTTTTAGGCTCGGATGCAAGAATTAGCAGTTCTTGTTGGTTATACCACCCCTCGGTGAGCAAGGGGGTTTAAACTCCTGTTTTTAGAATCACAATCTAATGTTTTGGTCAAACTATGCTTACATAGGGGGGCTCCTGAGATTAGTTCGGGTTTAAAGATGAGGGTTAGCATGGGGATAATGTGAAGAATTATGAGGAGGTGTTCTCGTGTGTTTGAGTTTGGAGATGATGTGATGTGGGTTGGTAGGGCGCCTCGTTGGGTTGATAGGAGCATGTATAGGGTATAGGAAGCGGTTAGTAGAGTTGCGGTGCCGGTTAGGATAATTGTGGGTGAAGATCAGTTAAAAAGGGCAGTTATGATTGTAAGCTCAGCCATTAAGTTGGTGGTTGGGGGTAGGGCTATGTTAGTCAGGTTAGCCAGGAATCATCATGTAGCCATGAGAGGAAGAAGCGGTTGTAGGCCTCGTGTGAGAGTGAGGATGCGGCTGTGTGTTCGTTCATAGTTTGTGTTAGCTAAGCAGAATAGTATGGAGGAAGTAAGTCCGTGGGAAATTATTAGGATTATTGCCCCTGAGAATGATCATTGGGTTTGGATTATGCCTGCGGCAATTACTAGGCCCATGTGGCTTACGGATGAATAGGCAATAAGGGACTTTAGGTCTGTTTGGCGGAGGCAAATTGAACTAGTTATTAGGGCACCTCATAGGGCCAGAGTAAGGAATGGGTAGTGTAGGAGGGTGAATGGAGTGTTTGTTAGAAGGGTGATTCGTATAATGCCATACCCTCCCAGTTTTAGTAGGAGGGCTGCGAGTAATATTGAGCCTGCAATTGGGGCTTCTACGTGGGCTTTTGGTAATCATAAGTGTAGGCCATATAGGGGTGCTTTAACTATAAATGCCATTAATAGAGCCAGGTTGCATAATAGGGTGGATCATGAATTTAGGGGGCTAGGATGGTGGAGTTTTAGGAGGGGCAGGTGAAGGGTTCCAATTTTTGAGTGGAGATAGAGGATGGAGATTAGGAGGGGGAGGGAACTGATTAGGGTATAGAATAGTAGATAAGTGCCTGCGTTAAGTCGTTCGGGTTGGTTGCCTCAGCGTGTAATTAAGATTAGGGTTGGGATTAGGGTGGCTTCAAATGAAATGTAGAATAATATGAGTTCTGTTGCTGAGAATGCTAAGATGATGAATGGTTGGATAATAATGAGGGTTGAGATGAATATTCGTTTTCGTGTGATGGGTTCGTGTTGGAGGTGACCTTGGCTGGCTAGAATTATTAGTGGAAGGAATCAGCATGAGAGGGTTAAGAGTGGGGCTGAGATTTGGTCGGTGCCTGTTCATGAGGTTAAGCATTTCAAGGGGTAGTATGATGGGGTTAATCAGTGGAGGCTGATTAGGGAGATTAAAAGGCTATGGGCTGTGATGTTGGCTCATATGAATTTGGTGGGGGATAGGAGGGTGGTGGGCAAGAGTATGATTGTTGGTAGGATGATTTTTAGCATTGTAGGAGGTTTAGGTTGTGTAGGTGATCTGAGCCGTGTGTTCGTGTTGAAGCTACTAGTATGGCTAGGCCTGTGCTTGCTTCGCAGGCTGAGAAGGTTAATATAAGGATTGGTGCTAGGGTAAATGATGAGTTTTGGTTTTCTACTGATCAGGCTGATAGGGGGATAAACATGGATAATATTATGCTTTCTAGGCAGAGTAGGGCGGAGATTAGGTGGGTTCGGTGGAATGCTAGTCCTAGGCTACTAAATGTAAATGCAGAATAGAAGCTGAAATGAAGGGGAGACATGAGAAAGTTATAGGTGTGGGCTATAATTTGCTGGGTCGAAACCAGCTGTCTTGATTAGACTAACTTTCTGTTATTCTGCCCATTCTAGTCCGCCTTGTGTTCATTCGTAGATGAGGCCTAGTGTAAGGAGGGCAATGATGGTAGTGGTTCAGGCAAGGGTTGTTATTGGTGAATGAAGCTGGATGGCTCATGGAAGGGGTAGGAGTAGGGCGATTTCTAGATCAAATAAGAGGAATAAGATGGCTACTGAGGAAGAATCGGATTGAGAATGGGAGTCGGGCTGATCCTAGGGGGTCAAATCCGCATTCGTACGGTGATAATTTTTCTATGTCTGGGGTTATTTGGGCAAGTCAGAAGTTTATGGTGGTTAGTGCAGTGCTTAGTGTGAAGGATAAGAGTAGCATAAATGTAAGTGTATTCATTGCTCTTCTCTGGAGTGGGTACCAGATTTTAAAGATTGGAAGTCAGTTGTAATGAATATACTAGAAGAGCAAGATCCTCATCAGTATATTGATATGTAGAGGAATAGTCAGATGACATCTACAAAGTGCCAGTATCAGGCTGCTGCTTCGAACCCGAAATGGTGGTTTGATGTAAAGTGGAATTTGATTAGGCGTAGTAGGCAGACTGTTAGGAAGGATGATCCGATGATGACATGTAGTCCGTGGAATCCTGTGGCGACAAAGAAAGTGGAGCCGTAAACGCTGTCAGCAATTGAGAATGAGGCTTCGTGATATTCTATTGCTTGTAGGGCTGTGAAGTAGAATCCTAGGAGGATGGTAAGGGTTAGTGCATGGGTGGCTTGTTTGCGGTTTCCTTCTGTGATGCTGTGGTGGGCTCATGTTACGGTGACACCTGATGCTAGTAAAATTGCTGTATTTAAGAGTGGGACTTCGAGGGGGTTTAGTGGTTTAATCCCTGCGGGGGGTCATTGGCCTCCAAGTTCTGGTGTAGGTGCCAGGCTTGAGTGGAAGAAGGCTCAGAAGAAACCTAGGAAAAAAAAGGCTTCTGATGTAATGAAAAGAATTATTCCGTATCGTAGTCCTTTTTGAACTGTTGGGGTGTGGTGACCTTGGAACGTGCTCTCTCGAACTACGTCGCGTCATCATTGGATTATGACTAGGAGTATTGATAGTAGACCTGCTGTTAGGAGGGTGGTAGAGTTGAAGTGGAATCATATTGTTAGGCCAGAGGTAGTTAGTAGAGCTGCGGTTGCACCGAAGATTGGTCATGGGCTGGGGTCAACTATGTGGTAGGAGTGTGCTTGGTGTGCCATTAAATGTTTTCTTGTAAATATAGGCTTAGAAGGAGAACAAATACATAGGCTTGAATTATGGCTACTGCCACCTCTAGAATTGTCAATAGGAAGAGGATGATAGCTGTTAGGATAGAGACTGATGGTATTACTGGCAGTAGGGTAATTGTGGCTGTGGAGATGAGTTGAATGAGTAGGTGGCCGGCTGTGAGGTTGGCTGTTAGGCGCACTCCTAGTGCTAGTGGGCGGATAAGTAGGCTAGTTGTTTCGATTAGGATTAATGTGGGAATTAGGGGTGTAGGGGTTCCTTCAGGAAGTAGATGTCCTAAGGAGGCAGATGGTTGATTTCGTAGCCCGATTAGTAGGGTAGCAAGTCATAGTGGTAGGGCTAGGGCTATGTTTATTGACAGTTGTGTGGTGGGGGTAAAGGTGTATGGGAGTAGGCCAAGAAGATTAATGGAAAGGAGCAAGAGGATAAGTGAAGTTAATAGAAGGGCTCATTTGTGACCTGTTTTGTTTAATGGGTTTATTAATTGTTTTGTAATTAGGTGGGTAAATCATAGTTGGATAGTAGAGAGGCGGTTGTTGACTCATCGGTGTTCTGGGGATGGAAGAAGGAGGGCGGGGAATAGAAGGGACAGGGTGATTAGTGGGATTCCTAGGAGGTGGGGGCTTGAGAATTGGTCGAAGAAGCTTAGGTTCATGGTCAGGTTCATGGGGTGGGTTTTGTTGGTGTGTTTTTATTTAAAGGGGTGTTTGTAATGGTGAATGAAAGGAGTTTAGGTTGGATAAGGAGGGAGAAAGTGAATCAGGTTAGGAGTATAATAGAAAATCAGGGGTTTGGGTTTAGTTGGGGCATATCATTAAGGAGGGGATGTCCTCTTTCTCTAGCTTAAAAGGCTAGTGCTGGGTGCATAGCTTCTTAATGGTTAGGATGATAAAAGTGATGATCAGGTTTCGAAGTGTTTAAGGGGAGTAGACTCTACTACAATGGGTATGTAACTGTGGTTTGCCCCACAGATTTCTGAGCATTGTCCGTAAAACACTCCTGGTCGAGTGGTAATAAAGGAGGTTTGATTTAGTCGTCCTGGGATTGCATCTGTTTTTACTCCAAGGGTAGGTACGGCTCAAGAATGTAGGACGTCATCGGCAGTAATGATTATTCGAATGGGGGATTCTATGGGAATTACAACGCGGTGGTCAACTTCTAGGAGGCGGAAGTGACCATGGGGGAGGTCTGTTGTTGGGACTATATAAGAATCGAATGAAAGATCTTTAAAGTCGGTATATTCGTAAGTTCAGTACCATTGATGGCCGATGGCTTTTAGGGTGAGGTCAGGCTCGTCAATCTCATCTATCATATAAAGGATTTGTAGGGAGGGAAGGGCTAGTAAGATTAGGACGATAGCGGGTAGAATAGTTCAGATTAGTTCAACTTCTTGGGCGTCTACGGTGTTTGATGATAATTTTTCTATTAGTATGAGAGCTAAGAGGTAGAGTACTAAGGTACAGATTGCTAGGGCCACTATTAGGGCATGGTCGTGGAATTCGACGAGTTCTTCTATAATTGGGGATGAGGCATCTTGAAATCCTAGTTGAGAGTGGTTTGCCATGTGAGATGTACAGGGTTTACACCTGTTATTTAGTCTTGACAAGTCTATGTAATGAGTTTACTAACGTCTCATAAGAAAGAAGCATTAAATGGTTTGATGCGGTTGGCTTGAAACCAGCATGTGAGGGTTCGATTCCTTCCTTTCTTGTACTTGGACAAAAGCTGGTTCTTCGAATGTGTGATATGGGGGTGGGCAGCCGTGGATTCATTCGATGTTAGTGGCGGTTAGTTCTGGTTGGAGTACTTTTCGTTTTGCTGAGAAAGCTTCTCAGACAATAAATATTATTATGATTACTGCTGTTATAGAGATTAGGGAGCCAATTGAAGATAGAGTGTTTCATAGGGTGTAGGCATCTGGGTAGTCTGAGTATCGTCGAGGTATACCGGCTAAGCCAAGGAAGTGTTGTGGGAAAAAGGTTAGGTTGACCCCTGTAAATATTACTCCGAAGTGGGCTTTAGTTCATGAGGGGTGCAAAGTATAGCCTGTAAATAGGGGGAATCAGTGGGTAAACCCTGCTAAGATGGCAAAGACTGCTCCCATTGAGAGAACATAGTGGAAGTGGGCAACTACGTAGTAGGTATCATGAAGGGCAATGTCTAGGGATGAGTTTGCAAGGACAATTCCTGTTAGGCCTCCAATGGTAAATAGGAAGATAAATCCTAGCGCTCATAATATTGGGGGGTCTCATTTGATTGTGCCTCCGTGCAGGGTGGCCAGCCAGCTGAATACTTTGATTCCGGTTGGGATGGCGATGATTATGGTTGCTGATGTAAAGTAGGCTCGGGTGTCTACGTCTATTCCTACTGTGAATATGTGGTGTGCTCATACGATAAAGCCAAGAAATCCGATTGACAGTATAGCTCATACTATTCCTATATATCCGAATGGTTCTTTTTTCCCTGCGTAGTAGGCTACTACGTGTGAGATAATTCCGAAACCTGGAAGGATAAGAATATAGACTTCTGGGTGTCCAAAAAATCAGAATAAGTGTTGATACAGTACGGGGTCTCCTCCCCCTGCTGGATCAAAGAATGTGGTGTTAAGGTTTCGGTCGGTAAGTAGTATCGTGATGCCAGCTGCTAGGACTGGTAGGGAAAGTAGCAGTAAAATAGCGGTAATGAGGACAGATCATACAAATAGGGGTGTCTGATATTGTGATAGTGTAGGGGGTTTTATGTTGATAATGGTGGTGATAAAGTTAATAGCCCCAAGGATTGAGGAAACACCTGCTAGGTGAAGGGAGAAAATGGCTAGGTCTACTGATGCGCCGGCATGGGCGAGGTTGCCTGCTAAGGGTGGATAAACGGTTCATCCTGTACCAGCCCCAGCTTCTACGGTAGAGGAGGCTAGTAAGAGGAGGAATGAGGGTGGAAGGAGTCAAAAGCTTATGTTGTTTATGCGTGGAAATGCCATGTCGGGGGCGCCGATTATAAGTGGGACTAGTCAGTTTCCAAAGCCCCCGATCATGATAGGCATGACTATAAAGAAAATTATGACAAAGGCATGGGCGGTGACAATTACATTGTAGATTTGGTCATCTCCAAGGAGGGTCCCTGGTTGTCCCAACTCTGCGCGAATTAGTAGGCTGAGTGCTGTGCCGGCTATGCCTGCCCATGTGCCAAAGATTAGGTAAAGAGTGCCAATGTCTTTGTGGTTGGTCGAGAATAATCATCGGTTGATGAAGGTCACAGGTAAGATGGCTGAGTGTTAAGCGTTAGGCTGTAGTCCTTTTTACAGAGGTTCAATTCCTCTTCTTATCGACTCTGTAGTGAAGTTCATAGTGAGTTGCAAGCTCATTGATGCACATTAAAGGTGTGCCGGGGTCTTGTAGGCAGGAGCCAATGGGTAGCGGCATCTAGCTGTTAACTAGAATTGTATGGGATCGAAGCCCATCTGCCTAGATGAGGCTTTAGCTTAATTAAAGCGTCTGATTTGCATTCAGAGGATACAGGTTAATATCCTGTTGGTCTTAGTGTGGCAGAAACTAAGAGAGTTTAACTCTTATTTAAGGCTTTGAAGGCCTTTGGTTTGCGGCGGGTTAATCCTAAGTTTCTAGAGTATGGGGATAATTAGTGGGGAGAGGGGTAGTAAAAAGGCTGATAGGGTTGTTAGGATGGCGGTAGGTGTGTTTGGTGGTTTGTTAGTAAGTCAAAGTTTTATGTGGTTTGAGGAGTTAGGGGGGAGGGTGATTGCTGAGTGATAGGTAAGGCGGAGGTAGAAGAAGAGGCCTAGGAGTGAGAGTAACGAGATAATTGTGGCTGCTGGGATTATTTCTTGTTTGGTTAGTTCTTGGAGGATAAGTCATTTGGGTATGAATCCGGTTAAGGGTGGTAGTCCTGCTAGGGAGAGGAGTGTAAGTATTAGGGTTGTATTTAGTGTTGGGGTTTTTGTTCATGAGATGAGTATTGTTGATAGTTTAAGGGCTTTGGTTCGATTAAGAGATAAAAATACAGTTGTTGTTATTACTGTATAGAGGGCAAAGGTGAGGATGGTGAGTTTGGGGTTGTAAAGGATGATAATAATTATTCAGCCAAGGTGGGAGATGGATGAGAAGGCTAGGATTTTTCGGGTTTGTGTTTGGTTTAAGCCTATTCAACCTCCGACTAGTGCTGAGAGAATTGCTAGGAGGGTGAGGGAGGTGGGGTTAAGGGATTGCGATGTAAGGAGAAGGAGGGTAATTGGGGGGAGTTTTATAAGAGTGGATAGGAGCAAGGCGGTGGTGAGGGAAGAGCCTTGAAGTACTTCTGGGAATCAAAAATGAAATGGAACTAATCCCAGTTTAATTGAGATAGCCATTGTTAGTAGTAGAGAGGATGTGGGGTGGTTTAGTTGTGTGATGTCTCATTGACCCGAGGATCAGGCGTTAGTTATGCTTGAAAAGAGGATTAAGGCTGATGCGGTTGATTGGGTGAGGAAATATTTGATGGTAGCTTCGATTGCTCGAGGGTGGTGTGGCTTGCAGATAAGGGGGATGATGGCTATGGTGTTGATTTCTAGTCCTGTTCAGGCTAGCATTCAGTGGCTGCTGGAGATTGTAATTGTAGTCCCGAGGATTAGGCTTGTGACTAAGATTAGTTTTGCGTGAGGGTTCATTAGTAGGGGAAGGGGTTAAACCATCATTTTCGGGGTATGGGCCCGATAGCTTAATTAGCTGACCCTACTAGAAAATAATATAGAGGGAGTATGGAGAGTTTTGATCTCTTCTGTGTAGGTTCGATTCCTACTTTTCTAATTTAGAGGAAGTGAGAGGGTTGTTGTACCTCTATGTTCACTCTATCACAGTGACCCTTGTATTCAGGCACACTTCCTTAGATTGGGGGTAGGCCGGCATAGCTAATAGGTATGCTGGTGTGTCAAAGGCATATGGCTAGGGTGAGTGGTAAGAAGTTTTTTCATAAGAGGTGTATTAGTTGGTCGTAGCGGAATCGTGGATATGAGGCTCGGATTCATAGGAATGTGGATGAGAGGAGGAGGACTTTTGTGGAAAGTACAACTGGGAATAATTCTGTTGGGGGGCTTAAGAAGCTAGGATTTAGGAATAAGATGGTGGTTAGCGTGTTTATAAGTATGATGTTGGCGTATTCGGCAAGGAAGAATAGGGCGAATGGGCCGGCGGCGTATTCAACATTGAATCCGGAGACGAGCTCAGACTCTCCTTCTGTGAGATCGAATGGAGCTCGATTAGTTTCGGCAAGAGTAGAAATGAATCATATTATTGCGAGTGGTCATGAAGGGAGGAGGAGGTAGGTCGGTTCTTGGGTGGTGGTTAAGGTGCTTAGGGTATAATTGCCACTTAATATAATTGTCGATAGTAGGATAATGGCTAGGGTGACTTCGTATGAAATGGTTTGGGCAACAGCCCGGAGGGCTCCAATTAAGGCGTATTTTGAGTTTGAAGCCCATCCTGATCATAGCAGGGAATATACAGTTAGGCTTGATATTGCTAGGAGAAATAGTAGTCCTAGGTTCAGGTCTGCTAGGGGGAATGGTAGGGGGAGGGGAATTCAAATGGTAAGAGCTAGGAGTAGGGCTAAAATGGGGGTCACGATAAATAGGAAGGGGGAGGAGGTGGATGGACGAATTGGCTCTTTGATGAACAGTTTGATCCCATCGGCGATAGGTTGAAGGAGACCAAAAGGGCCCACAATATTGGGGCCCTTTCGGGCCTGTATGTAGCTGAGAATTTTTCGTTCTACAAGCGTTAAGAAGGCCACGGCGATTAAGATTGGGAGTATGTAAGATAGAGTTATAATTAGGAGGTTTGTTGGTGCGGGGGAGGACATGTATGTAGCTAGGGAGAGGATTTGAACCTCTGGGTAAAGGGCTTAAGCCTTTTGCATTTGCCAAGCTCTGCCACGCTAGCTGTGTCCTTTTCTAGGAGTGGTGTGTTGGTAAGTTCTCTTAGCAGTTAAGTTGGGTTCATTGCTTAGAGGGTTAGGGTGTGCTGGTAGTATTGACCCTACTTCTCCAGTCCTTTCGTACTAGGAGGAGTGCATGCATAGATAGAAACCGACCTGGATTGCTCCGGTCTGAACTCAGATCACGTAGGACTGTTAATCGTTGAACAAACGAACCCTTAATAGCGGCTGCACCATTAGGTTGTCCTGATCCAACATCGAGGTCGTAAACCTCCTCGTCGATACGGGCTCTTGGAGGAGATTGCGCTGTTATCCCTGGGGTAGCTTGGTCCATTGATCAATTGTATTGGGTCTAGGTTACTGTTAGTACTTTGAGAGGTAGGTCTTAGTAAAGAGGTATGGTCTATAGGTTTGGAGGATTTGTTTTTCTCCAAGGTCGCCCCAACCGAAAAATGTCAACCAGGTGTTTTGTAGGTTGGGCCCAGGGTGGGTTGCATCAATATAAGGGTGGTTGATGATTTTGAAGTTCCACAGGGTCTTCTCGTCTTATGGTCACATTCTCGTTTTTTCACGGGAATACTAATTTCACTGATTATCGGCAGGAGACAGTTAAGACCTCGTTCAGCCTTTCATACAAGTCTCAATTTACGAGACAATTGATTGCGCTACCTTTGCACGGTTAGGATACCGCGGCCGTTAAACATTTTGTGTCACTGGGCAGGCATCACCTCCAATACTTGTTAGTTTTGGCTGAAGGCTATGTTTTTGGGAAACAGTCGGGTCTTTGATTTGCCGAGTTCCTTCTGCAGATTTTAATCATCTTATGAGCGCTCCGATGTCGGCCTCAACAGGTCGGGTTAGATATACGTTCTTGTAGTAAGTGTGGGTATAAGTTGAGTCTGTTAATGGTTTGTGGGCGTAAGTTTGCGCTGTGAGGGGGGCCCCAAGTTACTTATTTTAGCATTAGTTCTTCTATTATCATAGGTTAACCTGCTTTGGATGAGGGAGTCAAGTGAGATTTATGATTTTTAGTGGGTGAGCTTTGACGCACTCTTTGCTGATGGCTGCTTGAAGGCCTACGGTAAAAAAAGGGGGGGGGGGTGTTATTATCCGCTGGGGGAGGTTGTGTTCTTTTTCGACGGAGCTGTACCCCCGTCGAGTTGCTCTTAACCCCAATGTATGGTGGTTTAGGGTTAGGGTGTCCTTTGAGGTGGGTTAAGGTAGAACTTAGATTCATTTGGCAGATAACCAGCTATCACCCAGCTCGATTGGCTTTTCACCTCTACTGGCAAGTCATCCCACTCTTTTGCGACAGAGACGGGTTCGCTCAGATTTCTAGCTGCTCGCAAGTAGCTCGCTTGGGTTTCGGGGAGGCAAACTTTAGTTCGCTTTGCTTGGTTGTTCTTGCTAAATCATGATGCAAAAGGTACAAGGGTTAGTCTTTACTACTTTTGGCTTAATGGTTTTCATTGTTATTTCATCTTTCCCTTACGGTACAGTTGATCTCTATTGCGCCTGAGGTCTTTTCTATCACCTATACTGAGACGAAGTTAGAATGTTTTGATTAGGCGTGGAGGTGGGTTGTTAATGGCAGAGTATAGTGTTGGTTGGGCTAGAGGGAGGGCGGATCAAGACGATCTCGTTTAGTGGAGACATCTTTCAGGTGTAAGCTGAATGCTTTAGGGGTTATAGCTACGTCTTGATGGTCTAAGTGCACCTTCCGGTACACTTACCTTGTTACGACTTGCCTCGTCTTTAGCCTTGGGGGGTATTATTTATTAGTGATAGTGGCTTATGAAGAGGGTGACGGGCGGTATGTACGTGCCTCAGAGCCAGCTTAAAGTGAACTGGATATGGTTTCACTTTACTGCTAAATCCGCCTTCTAAGAACGGGTTTCATGTTCTTTTTCGTATGTTCTAGATTAGAAAATGTAGCCCATTTCTTCCACCCCATGGGCTATACCTTGACCTGTCTTGTTAGGGAGAAGTCTGTTGGGCTCACTGTTATTCTTTCATTGGAGGTGAGCTGGCGACGGCGGTATGTAGGCTGATGTTGGCAAGGGGTGGTTGGGTGAATCGTGGATTATCGGTTACAGAACAGGCTCCTCTAGGTGGGTTTGGGGCACCGCCAAGTCCTTAGAGTTTTAAGCGTTTGTGCTCGTAGTTCTCAGGCGGATACGGAAGTGGGGAGGGTATCTGAATTTATGGCCAGGCATAGTGGGGTATCTAATCCCAGTTTGTACCCTGGCTTTCGTGGATTATAATTAATCATATAGGCTAAGATGGTTTTGAGATGAGGCTTAGATGAATCTTGGGCTTATGACAGCTTAGTTGAACTTTGATCTTAGTCAATGTAGATAACATATAGCCACTCTTTACGCCGGATGATTATTGATTTGGGCCTCTTGTATGACCGCGGTGGCTGGCACAAGATTTACCAGCCCTAAAGAATTGCTATGGCTAAGTCAAGTTTACACTTATTGCTTAAGGTTAATTACTGCTGAATACCCGTGGGGGTGTGGTTTAACAAGGCGTTTTGGGCTACTGTTGTTTGGTGTGCCTGATGCCTGCTCCTCTTGCTTGGGAAAAAGGTTAGGGGGCATTCTCACTGGGGTGCGGATACTTGCATGTATATGGCTAGCAAAAACCAATAGTAAGGTTAGGACTAAGTCTTTTGCCCGCAGGCGGGTTGACACCATCTTGGCATCTTCAGTGCCATGCTTTGGGGTTAAGCTATGGGGGCTTGATGGAGTAGGAAAATTTGACTATTTATTAATTATCAATACAAATAATGTTTGTTTATTGGGGTTTGTGCTGGATTGATTTAGCATGAGTTTTTTGTTTTTTTCGATGTTGAACTTGGTAGGGGGGTTTCTCTAATAAAAATGATGATAAATATAATGATGTATACAATCGTACAAAGCGTTTGTACGGTTTGAGGGTGTGTAAGCGGTTTGTTTTGATATGATTTGTTTTTTTTAAAAATGATTTTAAAAAACGAAAAAAAAATTAAAAAAAAACAAAGTAAAAATTGTGGAAAATTTCCTAGTTTTGTTAGGAAAATAGAGGAAGTGGAAATAGGCAAAAATATGTCCGACAAGCATTCACCAAATAGCCCCATTTACCGGGGGGGTGGAAGAGCCATAACCAAATGCGATCCAAAGTGCATCAGTGTCAAAATGATTCCCCATACACGCAAACCGTATCATTGAGGGACACGAGAGGTCTAGAATAGGACGCAAACCAGGTGTAGTCCAGGCTTCACTTGAGTAGGACTCTGGCGACGGCACTGTGAAGGGCAACCTGTGAAGAAGCCCCAAAGAGAAAAGGAACCAACAGCAATGAAGAAAGAAAATGCCGCGATCACGGACTAAAGAGGGGAGAATAATGCACAGATGACTTCGTGAAAAGTGAGGAAGTTCAGGAGTTAAGCGGGTGATGGCCCTGACCGAGGAACCAGAGGCGCAAAAGAGCAAGAGGGGCGAGGGGTGTAGGGGGAAAGAATGGGCCTGAAGCTAGTCATGAAGGACATTACGGGCAAGGATTGCTGATCTCTCGTGAGGTGTACGATCAATAAATCCATCTGGTACGATCGAGCATAACCAAATGGGGTAGAGATATTATGGAATATTATGTCCTGTAACCATTCATGGATATGGGGGCTTGATAGTGGAGCGAGCAAGGTTAAGTAGAGTATGTTGTATGACTAGGAGCATGCATGGATGTACATTGGGAGAAATGTGGACAAGCTTTAATGCCCGTATACATATAATGGGTTTAGTACTAATATAATATATATTACCGGTACCATAATATATGTGGAATATAAATGTATGCACGATTATACATAGTATACCCCCCCTGGGGGGGAAAGGGGGGGTACACTCAGTAGGGGGGTTAGGTTAAAAAAAGTTGTT